TTGTAGGATTAGGGTTCAAAACAAAAAATGGACCGGCCCATACATAGTATGAACTCAAAATTACAGAATTAATAACCAACTCATCGCTTCACATTATCTAGATCTAAACAACCAGTCAAGATATGATATATTGGTCATATCATTGTAGCAACTGAAATCTTTTTTGCATAAACACAAAAAAAAACCAAACCAATCTGATTATGAGTTTGGGAAGCGAAATCTAGAATGATGTGGATAAATGGAAGAAGGGTGAGAGAAAGAGATAAAAAGAACGCCAATGATATATGATTCCAATATAATATGTAAGGTCTATGAATCATTTCATAAAAAGCAATGTAATAAAGCATCAAACTAATTCCTCCCGAATTAAATGAATATGTTCATAGAAAAAAAATCAAGAGCCTAGAGCCAATAAAGACTGAGAAGATTGACTCAAGAACAGGAGCTCCATTGTATAATTCAGACCTAACCATTAATTGAGAAGCGATGGGAACGACGGAAACCTGTGAATACAGAAGATTCTATTAAAAACGAATCCTAATGATTCATTGAGTGGGATGGCGGAACAAACCAGGTATCAATTCATTTGTTCTGAAAGATCGTGGGCTAACCTTACAATTGAAATAGATATTGAAAGAGTAAATGTTCGCCCGCGAAAGCTTTATTTTACCGAATTGCTCTATTTTTTGAGCGATCCGATATGATAAAGACAAAACAAAATAAAGATTCGTTATAGCCTTATATATTATTATATTATAAATAAATTATAAATAAAAAATTACATTACATTATCTAGAAATATATGTTTAGCTATATATCCAAAAGCTATATATAAACAAGATATAAAAATTTCTAATAGAAATAGATTAGATGAAAATTAGATGAAATATCAAAGAATCCCACGATTCAGTGTATTATTCAAAAAAATTGAATTTTATCTTAACTAAATTTTTTTGAATCATTTCATTCGCGAGGAGCTGGATGAGAAGAAACTCTCATGTCCGGTTCTGGAGTAGAGATGGAATTTTAAAAAGACCCATCCACTATAACCCCAAAAGAACCAGATTCCGTAAACAACATAGAGGAAGAATGAAGGGGATATCTTATCGAGGTAATCGTATTTGTTTCGGTAGATACGCTCTTCAAGCACTTGAACCTGCTTGGATCACATCTAGACAAATAGAAGCGGGGCGACGAGCAATGACACGAAACGTACGCCGTGGTGGAAAAATATGGGTACGTATATTTCCAGACAAACCAGTTACAGTAAGACCTACAGAAACACGTATGGGTTCGGGGAAAGGATCCCCCGAATATTGGGTAGCTGTCGTTAAACCAGGTAGAATACTTTATGAAATGGGCGGAGTAGCAGAAAATATAGCTAGAAAAGCTATTTCAATAGCGGCGTCCAAAATGCCTATACGAACTCAATTCATTATTTCGGGATAGGAATAAAAGAAAAAGAGGTCTTTGGGATGAAAAAAAATTGCAGGTTTCTTTTTTTGATTTTGGACAAACAATATTTCTTTTTTTTTCCTTCGTTCTTTGCATTGAAAAATCGAATAAAAAAATGATATGATTCAACCCCAGACCCATTTGAATGTAGCGGACAACAGCGGGGCCCGAGAATTGATGTGTATTCGAATCATAGGAACTAGTAATCGCCGATACGCTCATATTGGTGACGTTATTGTTGCTGTGATCAAAGAAGTAGTACCAAATATGCCTCTAGAAAGATCAGAAGTAATCAGAGCTGTAATTGTACGTACCTGTAAAGAACTCAAACGTGACAACGGTATGATAATACGATATGATGACAATGCTGCAGTTATTATTGATCAAGAAGGAAACCCAAAAGGAACTCGAATTTTTGGTGCGATCGTCCGGGAATTGAGACAGTTAAATTTTACTAAAATAGTTTCCTTAGCCCCTGAGGTATTATAAGACGAGACCATGATATAGTTATAGTAAGCGAATGAAATAGATTAATTAGTAGATTGTGTTTCACGCATATACCTTTAATTTAATATTTAATAGAATTCATAAATAAAAAAATAAAAAAGAGCATGTTGATTATATCAAAATTAGCAGGCACCAATAATTTTAGTTCATCATGGGCAGGGACACTATTGCTGACATAATAACCTCTATACGAAATGTCGACATGGATAGAAAAGTAACGGTTCGAATAGCATCTACTAATATCACCGAAAACATTGTTAAAATACTTTTACGGGAAGGTTTTATCGAAAACGTGAGGAAACATCAGGAAAGCAACAAATATTTTTTGGTTTTAACCCTGCGACATAGAAGGAATAGGAAAGGAACATATAGAACTATTTTAAATTTAAAACGGATCAGTCGACCTGGTCTACGAATCTATTCTAACTATCAACGAATTCCTAGAATTTTAGGTGGTATGGGGATTGTAATTCTTTCTACTTCTAGAGGTATAATGACAGACCGAGAGGCTCGCCTAGAAAGAATTGGTGGAGAAATT